TATATATATGATTCCTTTTCTAGGGGATGCAATCCCCTTACCCGGGGCAATTTGATTACTAGCCAGCCTCTATTAAAAATAAGATAAATTTAGACTAAATTTAGTCCTTTAAACTTAAATTGCGTTAGGAGGACAGAGGGGGTATATTTCCCAAAGTAAAAACACTTCTTTTTAAGACAGAACGCTTATTACCTTTTTCAAAAAAAAAAAAAAAAAAAACTGATTGACAAAAATTCCTACTTTTTTTAAACACACATACCAAAATTTTAATGGTTTTGAACCCCTATTTGTGAGTAAATTTTAATACTCCCAATTTTCCTAACGAATTTTACCTCGACTCGGAATAGGAATTCAGCACAAGGGTCATATTTTGGCCCTATTTTGTCAGATTTAACAAATTTTGATTCTCGCTCGGTAGAGACCGATAGCCAGCGCTCACTAAAAAGCGCTGGCTTGCTTTGAGACATTATTGTCACCTTAGCATCTTCAGTGCTATGCTCTATCTTAAGCTATCAATGCTTATTTTAGAAGTAGTAAGCTATAAAAAAATGTAACTCTAAGTAAAATTAGTGTAATAAAAAAATTAAAGGATTTAACTTGAATTCCTTGATTTTTTATCCTTAACCTGGATGATATAAAGCCCCTTCCCTGTCCCCCTAAGATTTCTAATCATCCTATGTCGATTGATTTCATAATATTAGTTCCTAAGAGTATGGAGAATTTTGTTAATGGTTGTGTTGATAAGGGTGTAAGGAATCACATGGTTGAGAAAAAAAATTTTGTTTTGTTTATAGTTTTTGTATTAGCATCGGCATTTCAAATAATAAAAGCAATATACAGCCCTGTAAACATGACAAATATTGTTAATATTTTTAAATAAAAAGGTATAATAAACGGGAATGGATTGAAATCAAGAAATGCCCTTTGTAGTGCAAAGCCGGCTATCAGAGCTGCTAGTCTAAGAATTGTGGTAGCTCAGTTTACATAACTATCTAGTTCCTGTTTTTCATGAAAAGAATGTCCTTTAATTTGACTTCAGAGAGAGCAGAAAGATAAGCGAAATGAGTAGGCTGTAGTTATTCCTGTAGCTAGGAAAATTAAAAGAATTATAAGGAAACTTGTTGGGTTCCTTAAGGATAGTTCCAAAATTAAATCCTTAGAGTAGAATCCGCTGAGAAATGGAGCACCACAGAGTGATAGGTTTGCAATATTTATACATGTTGTTGTTAACGGTGCTTGGGAAAAAAGTATTCCTATGTGGCGAATGTCTTGGGTATTCCTTCTATTATGAATAAATATTCCGGCACATAGGAATAATAAAGCTTTGAAAAGGGCATGAGTATAAAGGTGGAATAAAGCTAAGTAAGGCATTCCAAGGCCTAATCTTATTATTATAACACCGAGCTGTCTAAGAGTTGATAGAGCAATAATTTTTTTTAAATCATTTTCGTGGTTGGCACCAATGCCGGCTATCAGTAAAGTTAAAACAGAAATGAAAAGGAGAAGGGGTTTAAAAGTTGGAATTGTGTATAAGAACGGGGAAAATCGAATGATTAAAAAAACCCCAGCCGTAACTAAAGTTGATGAGTGAACTAATGCAGACACAGGGGTAGGAGCCGCTATAGCAGCTGGAAGCCATCTAGAGAACGGAATTTGGGCGCTTTTAGTTATTGCGGCTAAGGTGATAGCCAATGCTACTCATGAGCTTAGATAAAAGTCTCATATAGAGATAATTGATCAATGACCTTGTAAAATTAATAATCCAATGGAAATGAGAATTATTACATCTCCAATTCGGTTGGCTAAAACTGTGATTATGCCAGCCCCTAGAGATTTTATGTTTTGGTAGTAAATAACTAAAGCAAAAGACACGATACCTAAGCCATCTCAACCTAATAAAAGAGCTGGTAAACTGGGGATAAAGACCAAAAGATTTATAGATAGTACAAAGAGTATAACTAATCATACAAAACGCTTTAGAAAAGGGTCGTGAGACATATAACTGGATGAAAAAAGCATAACACACCCGGAAATTAAGCATACTACATTACTAAAACTCAAGCTTACAGGGTCAAAAATAAATATAAAATTTATAGAGCAAGAACTAATTTGAAAAATGGATCACTCTAAAATAATATTTTTGTTTGTTTTAACAAATAATAAAGTTACAGGAAACAAGATAATGCTATAAAGTAATAAAAATAAGGAACTAATAGAAGAAGATTTTAGTTTAATATACATAGGTCAAGTGAAGAATAATTTTCATTTTCAAATCCACAGGCTGACGTTTTATAGTAAACTAACTTGACTTAGTTAAACTCATAATGAAATAAGATCACTTTTTAAGATTAATAAGTTTCCTGGAATTCAATGAAGAGAGAGAAGAGTAAGTCCGGAACTTTTAAAATCATTAAAAGGCTTAACAAATTTTGGTCTTCCTCCGTGTTGGGTGCTTGTATATAGATATATACTGTACAAGGCTGCTAAGAAACTTATTAAACCTAAAGAAATTAAGTAATATTTAGAACTAAAAATAGTAGAAGGAAAAACTATAATTTCTCCTAGTAAATTAATTCTGGGTGGAGCTGCTATATTTATAATAGAAAATAAAAATCATCACATAGCTAACACGGGTAAAAATATTAATATACCTTTTGTAAGAAAGAGGCTTCGTGTGTGCCTTTTTTCATAGGTGTAGTTTGCTAGAGCAAATAATGCAGAGGAGCAGAATCCATGTGATAATATTAAGACTAGAGCACCCCTTCATCCTCAAGATGTGTTTGAAAAAGACCCTGCTAATATTAAAGATATATGTCCAATAGAAGAATAGGCAATTAGTGATTTTAAGTCAATCTGTCGAAAGCAAATAATTCTAGTTATAACTCCTCCTCAAACAGCAAGGGAAAAAATAATAACGCAAGTCTGAGATGTAATGAAATTGAAATATTGGTAAATTCGTATGATGCCATAACCTCCTAGTTTTAATAGAATAGCGGCTAACACTATTGACCCTGCTACTGGTGCTTCAACATGCGCTTTAGGAAGTCATAGATGAACTCTAAACATAGGTAGTTTTACTAAGAAAGCAGTGAAACATACGAGACTTAAGAAATTTCAGGTTCATGAATAAGAAATAGTACAAGATTGTAAACGAAGCCTCCTGATTAAGAATATTTCACTTGAATTGAGTTCCTGGGTATTTCATAAAAGAATAAATAAGAGGGGAAGAGAGGCAGTAACTGTATAGATTATTATATATATCCCGGCTTGAAGTCGTTCAGGTTGGTAGCCCCATCCTAAGATTAATAATAGTGTAGGGATGAGGGAGGCTTCAAATAGGAAATAGAAAACTAGTCTTCTAGAGGATAAGAAAGTTGTAATCAAAATAAGATTTAGCAGGAGAACAAATGATGAAAACGTTGGATAATTGTTATTAGTGATCTTTACGCTGTTTTGTCTTGCTATTATTATTATTAATGAAATTCATAGTGTAAGTGAAATTAGGATTGTTGATATTGAGTCATAGGCTATTAGTCTATTGACAGATTCATAACTAAAAAATGGGTTAAATAGGTGAATAATGGAAATCAAGCTTCCTAAGGCTAAAGATCACGTTTTGATGTATCATGACCATTTAAAATTTGGTATAACTAATAAAGTTGAACTTAGAAGTAAAAGACCTAGCATTTATGTAGTGAAAAACTAGATACGTAGTCATTCCCTTCAGCTCGAATAATAGCCACTAAAATGGCTAGGCCTAAGCTAGCTTCACAAGCTCCTAATGTAATTAGAATTAAAGAAGTTTGTCCCCTATAAGTTACATTTGCCGAAAATGTAAATAATATAATAAATAAGTTTATTGTGATAGCTTCTAGACTAAGAAGAATTCTTAATAAATGCTTATATTGTAATGAAAGAGCTAATAATCCTATAAAAACTCCAAATGTCCTAAGTAAACTTAAATAAAATGTTCTCATTTCTTAGTTTGCTTGTAGCAATAATAGCTTAAAATAGAGCATTGGTTTTGTAAACCAAAGGTGAAATAAAATATTCTTGTTGCTTATGAATAAAGTTATTAAGTGAATTGAACACTTTGAATTTGTTTTCAAGACAAATTTTCCCCAGGAGAACAACTTTCATTTTTGGTCTAAAAGTCTAAAACTTCATCTCATAAGATTTGAATTAGGGGATTAATTATGAAATATAAGAAATATAAAGCAGTAAAAACCTGTCCAATTTGCTCATACGGAGCTTCCACAGGACAACTTCCAATTCAGGTTAAAATTAAAAAAATGCCAATGTAACATCAGAACAGGATTTGATTTAGAGGATAAAATGATATAGAACGAAATTTAGCTAAATGAGTTAGTGGTAAAATAAATAGAATAATAATTGAACCAACGAGTCCAACAACACCTCCTAATTTATTAGGAATAGAGCGGAGAATAGCATATGCAAATAAAAAATATCATTCTGGTTGAATGTGTACAGGTGTAACTAAAGGATTTGCTGGAATAAAATTTTCAGGATCTGTAAGAAGTTGAGGTGAAAAAAGAACTAATATACTGAGTATGAAAAGAACTACTAGAAAACCCACTAGGTCCTTGAATGTATAATAGGCATGAAACGGGATCTTTTCCCCATCTCTATTTAGACCTAAGGGATTATTGGATCCTGTTTCATGTAAAAATAGCAAATGAAGAATAGTTAATGCTATAATAACGAAAGGTAACAAGAAATGGAGAGCAAAGAATCGGATTAGTGTTGCGTTATCTACAGCGAATCCTCCCCATACCCATTCTACTAGTATTTTTCCAATATATGGGACAGCAGATAATAAATTTGTAATTACAGTTGCTCCTCAGAAGGACATTTGTCCCCAAGGGAGAACATAACCAAGAAAGGCAGTAGCTATTGTTATAAATAGTAAGACTACTCCAATATTTCAAGTATGTATATTTACATATGATCCGTAATAAATACCACGACCAATATGGAGATAGATACAAATAAAAAATCAGGATGCCCCATTTGCGTGCAATGCTCGCAATAACCAACCATATGTTACATCTCGTCTAATATGGATAACGGAGCTAAAAGCTAAGTCAACATGCGCTGTGTAATGTATAGCTAAAAATAATCCGGTTAAAACTTGGATTCCTAAGCATAAACCTAGAAGAGAACCAAAATTTCACCAAATTGATAAATTTGATGGAGCTGGTAGATCTACCAACGCTCCATTTATTACTTTTAAAATAGGATGAATTTTTCGAATAGGTTTTCGCATTTAATTAACCTTCAAAAGGGCGTAAAGATGCATGTTGATAATAGCAGATTTTTACAACTACAATTAGATTGATTAATAAAATAATAACTAAACCAATTAAAATAGAAATTATTTGGGGTGAGACTATTTCAATTCCATATATTTTCAGGGACTTTAACTCTGCAAAATTATAGGTATATCTAATAGGAGATAAGTCAATCAAAGGGTGAAAGTAAAATATTAATATTAGAGGTACTATTAAAAATATGAAAATTAGTATCGGATTTATTCTACCAAATAAAACATTAGGAGCTAAAGCTGCAACATAAGCAAATATAACTAGCAAACCTCCTACATAAATTAAAAATAAAATATAACCATATCAGGACGACAAAGTAACTGCTCTAGTAAAGCATATAAGTAAAGTAGATATTATAATAATTAATCCTAACCTCAAGGGTTGACTTATTAAAGGAAGTATTAAAATGCTAGAAATAGTTATACTAAAGATGATTAAGGCACTCATTTCGAAATGTGGGATTAAATAACCCAAGCTTTAACTTCCAATGCTAATATTTTAATTAAACTACAATTTCGACAATAAAGAAGCGTTAATAATATAAATGGGATGCTAAAATAGCAATTAGTAATAAAAATGATAAAGAAGCTGGAAGAAACCCCTTTCAGGTCAACTCCATTAATAGATCGTACCGAAATCGTGGATAACTTCCTCGAACTCAAATAAATGCAAATGCAAAAAATAACACTTTTAATATAAATGCTAAATCTCTTTCGATAAATATTAGTGATCTTCCACCAAAAAAAAGGAGAGAAGAAAATAGTCTTATAACTAAAATGTTAGCATACTCAGCTAGAAAAATTAAAGCAAACCCAGCTGCTCCATATTCAATATTAAAACCAGAGACTAATTCAGATTCTCCTTCTGCAAAATCAAAAGGGGCTCGGTTAGTTTCAGCAATACATGTTACAAATCACATAAGAGATACAGGAACCATAAGGAAAGTAAGTCAAATAAATTCTTGAGATTCCTTAATTTCAATAAATCTAAATCTTCCTACTAAAAACAAAGGAAAAAGAAGTACTAAAGCTATCCTTACCTCATATGAAATAGTTTGGGCAATAGCGCGTAAACTCCCTAAAAGAGCATATTTAGAGTTTGAGGCTCATCCTGCTAACAAGGTTCCATAAACATTCATTCCTGATACACATAGAAAAAATAGAACTCCTCATTTGAAATAAGAACATCTATATAATCTAGGATAAAGTTGCCAAAGCAATAAAGCTAAGATAAAACTCAAAATAGGTGCTATAAAATATGGTGAGTAGTTTGCTATAGTAGGTTTTGCAATTTCTTTAGTTAATAATTTAGCAGCATCTGCGATTGGTTGAGGTAGTCCCATAAATCCAACTTTGTTAGGCCCTTTTCGGATTTGAATATATCTCAAGCCTTTTCGTTCTAAAAGAGTAAAAAAGGCGACTGCCAACAAAATGCAGATATATGAGAATACTGAGGAAATAATGGAAATATACATTATAAAGAAAAGAAATTTCATCTTTATATTTAGGGCTTAAACCTAATGCACTTCATCTGCCATCTTTATAAAATCTATCAAATAAAGGAATTTCACCTATATCTATTGATCCTAAATCAATTGCATTGAATTTTGCTAATTTGATAAATATATACTAGAATTATATATTATCTACATAAGTAAAATTAATACAGCAAACTGGTCCTTTCGTACTGAGTTTACGTTTTTAAATTAAAGATAGAAACTGACCTAGCTCACGCCGGTCTGAACTCAGATCACGTAGAATTTTAATGGTCGAACAGACCAACCTTTAAAGACTGCTGCATCTTTGGGATATTCTAGTCCAACATCGAGGTCACAAACCCCCTTTTCGATAGGAACTCTCAAAAGGGATTATGCTGTTATCCCTACGGTAGCTAATTTCTTTGATCAAAAAGTTTTTGGATTAAAACTAGTATAGTTTATTAAAATGCTTAAAGGAAGCTTTTATTGTTCCTCAGTCGCCCCAACTAACTAAGAATATTTAATAGTTTTTATTTTAGTTATTATTTAATTGATTTATATCTATTAATTTATTTGAAGCTCGATAGGGTCTTCTCGTCTATTAATGAAATATAGGCTTCTTCACCTATAAATAAAATTCTAAATAGCCATAAAGAGACAGCTATATTCTTGTCAAACCATTCATACTAGCCTTCAATTATAAGGCAAATGATTGTGCTACCTTTGCACGGTCAGAGTACCGCGGCCGTTAAAAAACTTCACTGGGCAGGTCCGACTCCTTATTTATTTTCTTTACAAGGAGCCATGTTTTTGTTAAACAGGCAGAATATGGATTTGCCGAGTTCCTTTTTATGGTTTATTCCAAAAAATAGAAAGATTAATTTTAAAACATGAAATTTTAAAATTTTATAGTCTAAAAAATACTAATTTTAGCATAAGTTCAAATTTTCTTAAATTAGAAATTTCACTCTCTTGATTTATTTAAGCAAATTAATTCTTTTCTATTAAATTCTCAATGAAATTATAACAAAATCAATTATTATAGCTATTTTCAAGCTTAAATTTAATAAAGAAATTAAGTGCATTTTAGATATTTTTATATTTTCGAGCTTATCCTCAAAAATTCAACCAAATTAAGTTTATTGTGTGCTTACAATCACTTATAACATTAATTTGAAGTACTTATATACCCTTAAAGAGAACTAGCTATCATCCAATACGAATAAAATTTCATTTCTATCTTTACTTCTGGAAAAATTTTTGCTACAATTAGTTCCATTAAACTCTAAGATGTCGAGTAAAAATAGCTCATTAGATTTCGAGAAATTTTAAATAAAATGAGATCTAGCTAAACCATGATGCAAAAGGTACGGAACTTAAGTCCTTCTTATTTTAAATTATAAGTCAATATTTTCCTTCACAGTACTTATTTACAAACATATATAATAATTTTTAATCTCCTTTACTAATTGTTATAATGTTTTTCTAACAAATAATAAAAAATAATTCTATGTCGAAATTCTACATTTAAAGATAACTTATCTATAAGTATTTTTTCAGTGTAAATGAAACGTATTATATGTTTATACTATATCTTACCATCTAGGGACAATTTCCATTACCCCTGCTATGTTACGACTTATCTCATTTTTCAACGAGAGCGACGGGCGATGTGTGCACGTTTCAGAGCCTTATTCAAACTGCTTATGTAATATACTTTACTTTCAAGTCCTCCTTCTAATTATTTTTCATGTAATTTTTCGTAGTTATAAATACATAATTGTAACCCATCTCTTCCTCTTTATTAGCTGCACCTTGATCTGACGTCTTAATTTACAAGATTGTAATAGCTGACTTCTAATTTTTTAAAAGTTACCTGGCGACGACGGTATACAGGCTGATTACTAAAGGAGGTTAGGTCTAACGTGGACTGTCGATTATGAGACAGGTTCCCCTGATAGGTCTAAAACACCGCCAAGCTCTTTAAGTTTTAAATTTTATTTGATTCATAGTACTCTGGTAAATCTAATTGAATTTACAGTTAAGAATAGTGGGGTATCTAATCCCAGTTTCCCTCAGAACTATCACAGCTTCTACCTAAGTTAGTTATGCTTATTTTTACTATTTATATTCAAATTTCACCTTTATATAAATAAGTTTATAAACTAAATATAATTATTTAAGTATAACTGTCTTTTTTACCTATTTATATAACTTAATCTCTTGGTCTAACCGCGGATGCTGGCACCAAGTTGACCAGATTTAATGTAACTAAATTAATTCAAGTTTTCACTCTTTAACTTAACCTTCAACACTGGTGTTAGCGGGACTTTTCAAAGCATTTTTTAAATCTATAATACTTTAAAAGAAAATAGAATTATTAAGTTGTCAACTTAATTACTAGTCTCTTTTACCTCGCCTATCTCAATAAAAACCATGTGTATTCTTTAATTCTTGCTATACTAATAAGTCAGAGCCAAGCTTACTTATATTAGAAAAGCCTGACTACTAAATTTCTTGGTAACATTAGTAAGCATTATTTATTTTTGAGAAAGAAGTTTTCATGGTGTAATTTAGCACATTAGATTTTCATTCTAAAGGAATAAAACTATTTATTGGAAATGTATATGTATATATGTATATCTTTTGAGTATGAGAAAGTACGCTTGCCTTCCAAGCAAGAGGATTAAAAAAGTTTAAAAAAGATACTTACAAAGCGGTGTAGGGGCACAAAGAATTTTGATTTCTTAGGAGAGGTTCAAATCCTCCTGGTAAGGTTTTAAGTTAAATAAAACTATAAGCCTTCAAAGCTTAATATAAAGACAAATCTTTAAACCTTGCTCATCATAGTTTATATAAAAACGTCGACCTGCAAAATCGAGAAAGGAGATAGATTCCTGGTGTGTTCTTATTGTTTGGTGGCTGAGAAAATAAGCAATAGACTGTAGATCTATTAACGGAATTAAATTTCCCCGACAAAAATTTAAGGTTGAATGTAAAATGTAAGATAAGCTAAATGTAAGCTGTTGGGTTCATACCCCAAAAATGAACAGAAGTTCTTTTACAATTAATTCTTTATATAAGTATGCTATACTTAATTAATGTGGATGTTCATCCGAGTAAAGTGTAATTAATAGACAGAAGATATAAGCTTGGATGAGGCTAATACCAAATTCGAAAACTGTATATAGAATTTGCAGACAAATCAATAAGAGTATAGAAAAGACAGAAGGAAAGAAGAAGCTTGCTGTTAAATAGTTACCAATCAAAGTTAAAACAATATGGCCTGCTCTTATATTTGCTGTTAGCCGAACGGATAAAGTGATTGGCCGTACTATAATACTCACAGTTTCAATAATTACTAGAAAAGGATTAAGAGGGGCTGGCGCTCCCATTGGAAGAAGTCCTGCGATAACAGAACTTGGGTTGAAAAAAATTGCAGATACAATCAAAGATAGTCAAAGAGGTAAACCGAGAGAAAGAGAAATAGCTAGATGCCTAGTTGGTCTGAAAACATAAGGAATTAAACCTCTTAAATTTATTAAAATTAAAAATAAAAAAAGACCTGCAATGATGTTAATAAAACCTCCTATATTTACTCCAAAGGAACGAAAAATTTGAGATGAAGCTGTATCTTTGAATAAACTAACGATTCTCACTCACCGAGGAGATATAATTCAATATGTTGAGCTGAAAGTAATGATTGTAAGTAATGAAAGCAACCACATTAAAACGTACAAAGATATAAAAACTTGATTATTGTCATCAAAGGAAGAGAAAATATCTACAAGCATTCTTATTTATCAATTTCATTTATTTTCTTTTGTATCTACTGAATCTAGATTTTCTCCTTGAAAGTAAACTTTGTTAGATCACCAGATTAGCACAGATATAGTTAAAACAGCAATTCAAAATAAGGCGAATAATAAAACTCAATTGAGGGGAGAAAGCTGAGGCATGCAAAAAGTACTAAATTTTGTTAGTAACGTAAGGCTGACAACCTTATATTATAGTTTAACTAACTTTTCAATCTGAAACATTAATTACCCACTCCATAAAATTTTTCAAAGGAATAGCTTCAACTACAATTGGTATAAATGAATGATTAGCTCCACAAATTTCTGAACATTGACCATAAAAAACTCCTGGGTATTTAATAAAGAATCCTAATTGATTTAATCGTCCTGGAATAGCGTCTACTTTAACCCCTAGAGACGGTACTGTTCATGAATGAATAACATCAGCTGAAGTCACAAGAACTCGTACATCTGTTTCAGTAGGAAGAACAACTCGGTGATCTACTTCTAACAAACGAAAATCTCCAGGTTCCAACTCATCTGTTGGAATTATATATGAATCAAATTCAATATTGGAGAAATCTGAGTATTCATATCTTCAGTATCATTGATGACCAATTCTTTTTACCGTTAAACTACAATTTCCAATTTCATCTAATAAATATAATAAACGCAGCGAAGGCAGGGCTAAAAAAACTAGAATAACTGCAGGAACAATTGTTCAGATTGTTTCAATTTCCTGACCTTCCACTAAAGAACGACATATATATTTATTTACTATTAATGATAGAGCGGCATAACCTACTAATCTAATAATTATAACTAAAATTATCATTGCATGATCATGAAAGAAAATTAACTCTTCTATTAAAGGAGAAGCTGCATCTTGGAATCCTCATTGTCCTCATAGACTCATATCTTAAAATCTTATATTTATAATATTTTAGTTAGCTACTAATGCTCCTGTCTCTGGGGCATTATGAAAATCTGCAGGTAAGATATTATCTCATTCTAAAGCTGTTCTAAGATGTATACTTCAAATAACGCTTCGTTGAGAAATTAAAGCTTCTCACACGATTACTATAAAATACAATACAGCTACAAATGAAATTATTGAACCAACTGATGAAACTACATTCCACTTTGTGTAACAATCTGGGTAATCAGAATATCGTCGCGGCATCCCACTAAGACCTAGGAAATGTTGAGGAAAAAATGTAACATTTACCCCAATAAATATGATATAAAAATGAGCCTTTGTTCAACGACTATGAAGTGTCACACCACTCAAAAGAGGAAATCAATAGTTAAATGCCCCAAACAACGCAAATACAGCTCCTATAGATAAAACGTAATGAAAATGAGCTACTACATAATATGTGTCATGAAGTATAATGTCTAAAGAAGAATTTGATAGAACAATTCCAGTTAGACCTCCAATTGTAAATAAGAAAATAAAACCTAAAGCTCATAGTATAGGAGTTTCATATTTAATTTTAGCTCCATGGATAGTAGCAAGTCAACTAAATACTTTAATTCCAGTAGGAACGGCAATAATTATCGTAGCAGCCGTGAAATATGCCCGGGTATCTACGTCTATTCCGACTGTAAATATATGATGAGCTCAAACAATAAAACCTAAAACACCAATAGCTAATATCGCATAAATTATCCCTAGTGTTCCAAATGTTTCTTTCTTAGCTGAATAATGACTAACAATATGAGAAATTATACCAAATCCTGGCAAAATTAAAATGTAAACTTCAGGATGTCCAAAGAATCAAAATAGATGTTGATATAAAATAGGATCTCCACCTCCCGCTGGATCAAAAAAAGCTGTATTGAAATTTCGGTCAGTTAAAAGTATAGTAATAGCTCCTGCAAGAACAGGTAAAGATAACAAAAGGAGAATAGCTGTGATTTTTACAGATCAGACAAATAACGGTAAACGCTCAAATTGTATACCTCGTCATCGTATATTAATAATTGTGGTAATAAAATTTACAGCACCTAAAATAGAAGAAGCACCAGCAAGATGTAATGAAAAAATTGCCAAGTCTACCGAGCCACCGGCGTGAGCCAAATTTCCCGCTAGAGGGGGGTACACAGTTCATCCTGTACCCACACCTCTTTCAACAGCAGCAGAAGATAATAAAAGTAGCAAAGCAGGAGGAAGAAGTCAAAATCTCATATTATTTAAGCGGGGGAAGGCTATATCAGGTGCTCCTAATATTAAAGGAACTAACCAATTACCAAACCCTCCAATTATTATAGGCATAACCAAAAAGAAAATTATAACAAATGCATGAGCTGTCACAATAACATTATAAAGCTGGTCATCACCTAATAAAGCTCCAGGTTGTCCTAATTCAGCCCGAATTAAAAGTCTTAAAGCAGTACCAACCAGTCCCGATCATATCCCAAATAAAATATATAACGTACCAATATCTTTATGATTTGTAGAAAAAAATCAACGCATTAAATTGAGCTAATAAATCTAACACTTAAAATCAAAATTCCCCCTAAAAGATTCATAGTGTTGATACTAACAATCAATATATTATTATGCCTTAATTCCCCCAATCTCAGTTTCTTAAGATTTCTTAAAAAAATAGAAAAAAATAAACTTAAATAATAAAACAAACTTATTAAAGAACCTAAAATTAGAGCAAAAATAATTAGTGCTCATGAACCTTCACTCCCTCTAGTAATTACAGTTCACTTAGAAACAAATCCTAATAAAGGAGGCAAACCTCCTAGTGATAAAAGTAATAATATAAGGCTTAGCTGTATTGCACCAGGGGTCTTCAAGTTATAAATATTTTTTATGCTTCCAGAGTCAGCATATCACAAGCTAAAAAATAATGATATACTAATTAAGACATAAATTCCTAAATACAATTTCATAACCCATTCTCTATGTATAATTGCAAACATCATTCATCCTAAATGACCAATCGATGAGTAAGCTAGAAGAGCTCGAATCTGGGTTTGATTTATCCCTCCGAATCCCCCAACTAAAGCGGAACCAGCCCTAATCAGGCATAAAGCAAAAGGTATTAAATATGATTTATTAAGCTCTATTAAACAAACAACTAAAAAAAGTGGTGCAAACTTTTGTCAGGTTGCTAATAATAAACAAGAAAATCACGGTAAACCGGCCATAACACCTGGAAGCCAATAATGAAAGGGAAACAAACCTAACTTAACACATAAGCCGCTTATTAATACAATTAATCCCAAAATGCTTAAATTGTTCATTCCTACACCTATATCCCAGGTAAAAGATATTCTAAATATAATTAAACTACCAAAAATTAAGAACCTAGATCCTAATGCTTGGACAATAAAATATTTTACTGCAGACTGTCTTTCTGAAACCCTTTTTTGATAAACTAATATTGGGAGAAAACCAATTAAATTAATTTCTAATCCAGCTCAAATCCTTAACCAATGAATAGAGGAAATAGAAAGTAGAGTTCCAATTCCTATTACAGATAAAAATATATAACCAAAAGGAAGTCTTGAAAACATAAGAAAAAGGATAAAATTGAATTACCCAAAACAAAGTTAGCAGCCCTGTTTTACTCCAAGTTTTTTCTCTATTGAGCCCAGTCTAACGAACCTTCATTTCACTCATGAAATAACCCTAAAATAAGAACAACTAAAAAAGCAAAGATTCCAAATATAAGAATTAATGAAAAAGTCCTAGTTATTCTAACTAAAATTGGGAAAAGTAGCACAATTTCTACATCAAAAATTAAAAAAATAATAGCCAATAAAAAAAATCGCATTGAGAAAGGTAGACGCGCAGATTTAATAGGATCAAACCCACACTCGAAAGGAGATCTTTTTTCTCGATCTCTAATTGCTCGCTTCGCTAAAACTCACCCAAGACCCATTACAACTACAGATAGAAATATAGCCACTACTCTTCTAAATAAACTTCTAAACATTTTTAGTGCTAGAGACAACATATAATCCCATGTTAATCAACATCAATGATTTCCGTTCATCCGGCGTAGCACTACTAGACATCTAAATGGGTAAAAAATCACTTTTACAATCTCCTAATTAACAGTTAGGCACCTCTTTTTGGCTTCCATTTATTTAATAATTTAAGTTTATATTAATATAAAAAGGGACTTTCACCCCTAAGATACGGGCCGAAACCGTATGCAAATTTCTCGCTTTTTATATTGACCTGAAAGTATAGCCAACTTATTGCCTGAATGCAAATCAGGTCTTTTATTTTAAAGTATCAAGTCTCTAGGCATCAATTCTCTTAGAGGCAAACAAATTTGCCGTTTTTAGATTAAAAATCTATTACTTATTACTCAGTCATCTAAGAATTTTATTTAATAATATAATAATCTAGCATCCTCACCAATAAATCGATATATAAAGAAAAAGTCAAACTACATCAACAAAGTGTCAATATCAAGCAGCGGCTTCAAACCCAAAGTGATGTCCCGTTGAAAAATGCTGAAGTCAAACTCGAGTAAGACAAACGAGTAAAAATGTTCTTCCAATTAAGACATGGAGTCCATGAAATCCTGTTGCTACAAAAAAACTCGAACCATAAGCTCCATCTGCGATAGTAAAAGAAGCCTCATAATATTCCCCAGCTTGGAGGAAGGTGAAATAGATCCCTAAACTAACAGTTGCAATTAACCCCTGAAGACCCCTGGGATTACTTCCCTCTATTAAACTATGATGAGCCCATGTTACAGTAACACCTGAAGCTAACAATACACCTGTATTTAACAAAGGAACTTCAAATGGATTAAGAGGAATAATACCAATAGGGGGCCAGCAAGACCCAAGTTCCGGTCTTGGAGCTAAACTTCTATGAAAATAGGCTCAAAAAAAGGCAAAAAAGAAGCAAACCTCAGAGATAATAAATAAAATTATTCCCCATCGAAGACCCTTAGATACCTGAATAGTATGGAAACCCTGAAAAGTTGCTTCTCGAATAACATCTCGTCATCATTGAATTATTGTTATTATGATTAAAAAAAGACCTAAAACTATAGTAATATAGCCATAACCATGGAATCACCCTGCTAACCCTGAGGTAAGAAAAAGAGCACCTATAGACCCAGTTAAAGGCCATGGACTAAACTCAACTAAATGAAAAGGATTGCGCGCCATATCTAATTGGTAAAACGATTACAAGCAAGCCAGCGCTTTTTAGTGAGCGCTGGCTATCGGTCTCTACCGAGCGAGAATCAAAATTTGTTAAATCTGACAAAATAGGGCCAAAATATGACCCTTGTGCTGAATTCCTATTCCGAGTCGAGGTAAAATTCGTTAGGAAAATTGGGAGTATTAAAATTTACTCACAAATAGGGGTTCAAAACCATTAAAATTTTGGTATGTGTGTTTAAAAAAAGTAGGAATTTTTGTCAATCAGTTTTTTTTTTTTTTTTTTTTGAAAAAGGTAATAAGCGTTCTGTCTTAAAAAGAAGTGTTTTTACTTTGGGAAATATACCCCCTCTGTCCTCCTAACGCAATTTAAGTTTAAAGGACTAAATTTAGTCTAAATTTATCTTATTTTTAATAGAGGCTGGCTAGTAATCAAATTGCCCCGGGTAAGGGGATTGCATCCCCTAGAAAAGGAATCATATATATA